ACAGACAGAGTTAGAAAAGATCAAATCTTTGATGATTCCATCATACATGATGGAATTTCGAAAACTTCTGGATAGGTATCCTACATCTGAACTGAATCCTTTCTGGTTAAAGAATCTCTTTCTAGTTGTTCTGGAACAATTAGGAGATTCTCTGGAAGAAATACGGGGTTCTGCTTCTGGTGGCAACATGCTATTGGGTGGTGGTCCCGCTTATGGGGTCAAATCAATACGTTCTAAGAAGAAATATTGGAAGATCAATCTCATCGATCTTGTAAGTATCATACCAAATCCCATCAATCGAATCATTTTTTCGAGAAATACGAGACATCTAAGTCGTACAAGTAAAGAGATCTATTCATTGATAAGAAAAAGAAAAAACGTGAACGGTGATTGGATTGATGATAAAATAGAATTCTGGGTCGCGAACAGTGATTCGATTGATGATGAAGAAAGAGAATTCTTGGTTCAGTTCTCCACCTTAACGACAGAAAAAAGGATTGATCAAATTCTATTGAGTCTGACTCATAGTGATCATTTATCAAAGAATGACTCTGGTTATCAAATGATTGAACAACCGGGATCAATTTCCTTACGATACTTAGTTGACATTCATCAAAAGGATCTAATGAATTATGAGTTCAATAGATCCTGTTTAGCAGAAAGACGGATATTCCTTGCTCATTATCATACAATCACTTATTCACAAACCTTGTGTGGGGCTAATATTTTTCATTCCCCATCTCCTCATGGAAAACCCTTTTCGCTCCGCTTAGCCCTATCCCCTTCTAGAGGTATTTTAGTGATAGGTTCTATAGGAACTGGACGATCCTGTTTGGTCAAATACCTAGCGACAAACTCCTATGTTCCTTTCATTACGGTATTTCCGAACAAGTTCCTGGATGACAAGCCTAAAGGTTATCCTATTGATGATATCGATATTGATGATAGTGACGATATTGATGATAGTAATGATGACCTTGATATTGATACGGAGCTGCTAACTATGACGAATGTGCTAACTATGTATATGACGACGAAAATAGACCGATTTGATATCACCCTTCAATTCGAATTAGCAAAAGCAATGTCTCCTTGCATAATATGGATTCCAAACATTCATGATCTGCATGTGAATGAGTCGAATTACTTATCCCTCGATCTATTAGAGAACTATCTCTCCAGGGATTGTGAAAGATGTTCCACTGGAAAGATTCTTGTTATTGCTTCGACTCATATTCCCCAAAAAGTGGATCCCGCTCTAATAGCTCCAAATAAATTCAATACATGCATTAAGATACGAAGGCTTCTTCTTCCACAACAACGAAAGCACTTTTTCATTCTTTCATATACTAGAGGATTTCACTTGGAAAAGAAGATGTTCCATACTAACGGATTCGGGTCCATAACCATGGGTTCCAATGCGCGAGATCTGGTAGCACTTATCAATGAGGCCCTATCAATTAGTATTACACAGAAGAAATCCATTATAGAAACTAATACAATTAGATCAGCTCTTCATAGAAAAACTTGGGATTTTCGATCCCAGATAAGATCGGTTCAGGATCATGGGATCCTTTTCTATCAGATAGGAAGGGCTGTTACACAAAATGTACTTCTAAGTAATTGCCCCATAGATCCTATATCTATCTATATGAAGAAGAAATCATGTAAGGGAGGGGATTCTTATTTGTACAAATGGTACTTCGAACTTGGAACGAGCATGAAGAAATTAACGATACTTCTTTATCTTTTGAGTTGTTCTGCCGGATCGGTCGCTCAAGATCTTTGGTCTTCATCCAGACACGATGAAAAAAATTGGATCACTTCTTATGGATTCGTCGAGAATGATTCTGATCTAGTTCATGGCCTATTACTATTATTACTATTAGAAGTAGAAGGCGCTCTGGCTCTGGCGGGATCCTCACGGACAGAAAAATCTTGCAGTCAGTTTGATAATAATCGAGTGACATTACTTCTTCGGTCCGAACCAAGGAATCAGTTAGATATGATGCAAAATGGATCTTGTTCTATCGTTGATCAGAGATTTCTATATGAAAAATACGAATCGGAGTTTGAAGAAGGGGAAGGGGCCCTCGATCCGCAACAGATAGAGGAGGATTTATTCAATCACATAGTTTGGGCTCCTAGAATATGGCGATTTGATTGTATCGAAAGGCCCACTGAATTGGGATTTCCCTATTGGACTGGGTCATTTCGGGGCAAATGGATCATTTATCATAAAGAGGATGAGCTTCAAGAGAATGATTCGGAGTTCTTGCAGAGTGGAACCATGCAGTACCAGACACGAGATAGATCTTCCAAAGAACAAGGCTTTTTTCGAACAAGCCAATTCATTTGGGACCCTGCGGATCCATCCTTTTCCCTATTCAAAGATCAGCCCTCTGTCTCTGTGTTTTCACGTCGAGAATTCTTTGCAGATGAAGAGATGTCAAAGGGGCTCATTGCTTCCCAAACAAATCCTCCTACATCTATATATAAA